TAACCCTTCCTATAGGCTAATCAACCTGTTATACACTATTATTTATGCAACCACAGATTTGTGACAAAGCATTGCTTTAGCGAAAAAGTCCTTTCGTACAAAATTAGCTCATTTCAAAAAGAGGATAGAAACTGAACTAGCTCACGCCGTTCTGAACTCAGCTCATGTTAGATTTTAAAGGGCGAACAGACCCACCATCAGAAGCTTCTACGCCTCTAGGATATCTAAAGCCAACATCGAGGTCGCAATCTTCCCCTCCAATACCATCTTTCGGGAGAAATTGCGCTGTTATCCCTAGAGTAGCTAGCCACACATATAAAGTTAGGAAATACTAGTAAGATTAATATGATAGTAGAAGACTTCTTTCTACTGATCTCCCATCAAAATCGTATAAGAGCCTGAGAGCTCCAATTAAGATAAAGCTTCATAGGGTCTTGTCGTCCTTCTTTTACATAAAGGCCTCTTCACCTTAAAGTTAGTTTAAATTGAATTTTTAGACACAGCACCTTCTTCGTTAACCCTTTCATACCATCCTTCAATTGAAAAGCAAATTATCGCGCTACCTTAGGACGCTCACGTTAACGCCGCCGTTTACAACAGACATTACTCTAGTTGCACTGGGCAGGGACTACCTTTTACTTACATCAAAAGGAAATGTTTTTGTTAAACAGTCGAGAAGTTTAGTTTGCCGAGTTCATTTAAAAACCTTTATTTAGCCGTCAATCTTTTAAGGTAAAACAAAACAGTGATACCAAAAAAATAATATTTTTACTCGTTTTTATCATAATTACTGACCCTCCGATCATAGGCTTATTTTTAAATAAATGATGACCCCAATTAATCTTTTTCTCCGTTTGGTTTTAGTTAAAATACACTAATACCTAATAGCCAGTTTAAAGCCTATAGAAACCAAAAATTTTTTAAACATCAATTTCACCATTTTTCAGCTTAACCCAAAAAATTTTACCCCTTAAGTAGTTAAAGAAAATGCTTACACATTTTTTTAAGCCAACCAGATATCTGAAAGCGCGAATAGTATCTAGCCGCCATTCTTTAGTTTAATCAAATCTCTACCACGATTTCCTAACTCAAAAAAATAACTCTCTTTTATTCGGGAAAATTAAATTCTTAAATTTATCTTGAAAAACCCTTATGCAAAAGGTACTAAAATTTATTTATACTAACTTTGTTCAAGTCCACTTTTCACAAAACAATTATGCACGTCTTTTTAGTAAAGATAACTTATAAAAAGCCTTAGTAAAAGGAATCTAGAACTGACAATTCTAAGTTATATATTAACTACTTTTAAGATAATTATAAAGAAAAGCTTTAACTTTCTCTTTAGGGATCAAAGTCCTACGTACTACAATACTTCTTTATAACACTCCAAAACTCTAAGTGCCAAAAATCTAATTTTGAGCTCTGCTTCATCAAAGCAACTGGATCATCCCCCACGTGGCACTAAGCTTAGGTCTAACTAGACTATGAAGAATTTGCAGTTCTTAGTTATATTAACATTAACTACTAAGCACAACTTAAGAGAACTGCTTTCTGACTTAAGAATGAAAATCTTATGTTTTCCCTAAACTACTTAAGCAAGCCAAAGCAAATTACTGCAATTTTGAATTAACAGCTCAACGTTTTAAGTTAAACTATTTGGCCAGCATACACTAATTTTATTAGGACTTTTGCTTGGAAGGCAAATATAATATTGTTTACTATATATGCATATTATAGCCTAGCAACAACTTCCGTTACTGCTACCTTGTTACGACTTTTCACAGGTTTCCCCGCGAGCGACGGGCGATTAGTACTCATCTGATTGTATTCAGGGCGGTTTTATTTTCAACCCTTACTTACAAGTCCTTCTTCAAAGTCAAGTTTTCTTACCTTATTCGTTAGATTATTTATACTACTTAATAGTTTAAATTTAAAACTATTGCTTAAGCTGCAACTGTATCCCAGATTAACCTTATCATAAGCTGCATGTCAATCTGAATTATTTTTGAAGCTGTGCTACAAAGGGGAATAAACCCCTTCTACTAGCTGCATCTAGCTAAAGCTAACTTATTTTACCAAACTTAACTAATAAAATAAACCCTAACTTTAGCAATAACCAAAATTTTTACCCGGACACTCACCATATTAGAGTAAACAACCATACACACGCACTAATAAGACAAGGCTCAAATGTAGGTGGGTTATCCTTTAACACCCAGGATCCCCTGTTTTCTATCTCAGACACCGCCTATTTATTTCTCTTTGACAACCAAATGTTTAGTTAAGAGGAACTTCTGTTTTAAACTATGGATAACAGGGTATCTAATCCTGGTTTCACTTCATAGATTCGTTAGAAACTCACTAAAACTTCAGGAATATAACCACAAAAAACCGTTAACATTACACTGCACCTATAGTTTTTTTATAGTTTTATAGACCCAACATTGACTCTAACCAATCCGCTTAAATTTATATTCGAACTGAATCTAACCGCGGCTGCTGGCATTCATCAATTAACCCCGAAATTATCAAAAAGCTGGGTTAAAGTTTCCTTTATTAACCAATTTTCCCCACTGATGTTGAACTTATCCTTAATCTGTTCAAGCCCGCATTTAGAATCATGAGAAGCATTTTGTCTATAAATTTAAGGCCATAATCAAACCCTCCTACAGACTTGACACAAGGTACTAAAGTATCCATCTTCCTCATTTTCAATGAGACGCTTTAATTAAGCTACCGTATCTTTTATCTTGACCTTATTTTACTCTTCGCAAAGGCACTATGGTTTTTATACACAAATACGACACCACTAACATCACAAACAGCAAAACGCCTGCTATTAGGATATATAGTCTTAACCCCCTTCCTTCAGCCATAAACCTTAAAAATAATGACCCACTAATCTCTGCATACTCATAATTCATTAATCCCACAAGGCCCATCATAGCACAGCACCTTCTCACAATTATAACAAACTCTAAATTAAAGCGATACACCTCATTAGGATAAATACTAAGAACATATAAGAACAAGACTATCACGCCCCTAACATAAGTTAAAAATAACAAAAACCCTAACAAACTTCTAACCTCCAATGCAATTTCCACACATGCAATTATAGACCCCCTCAATAATACTAGCCCTAAAGAGATTGGTTGCTTAGCAATCAACACGATCGAGAATACAGACATCAAACTTACACATATAATTATAACTCTCATTATATAAAAATAATTAAGCTAACGCCCCCGGCTACTAATAAGCCTCACACCACTAGCTGATAAGTAAAATAGTTTTTCTGGACAATCTCATTTAAGCAACTGAATTGACCTAATCCAGCATGAACGCCTTGAGGCCCCAATAGCTCTAGTCAACCTTGGTCCAAACTTTGAGCCACTGTTCTTGACCCTTTAAAAAAGGTCACCTTCCCAGGATGAGAAGTTAAGCTTTCTATAAACCACATCCTCAAAAAAAATCTTAATGACTTAGCTGATGACCAGGGACTCGACCCTAGCTTACTAATAACTCCTCGTCACAGAATTAACCCTGCAAAAGGAATAAAAAAGACTATAAGTCTTTCATAGTTTTCAAGAACTACTACGAACCCAAATCTTTCTATTTTTCTACCCAGCACCACCCCTAAAATAATAGCTCCAATATATAGGCTAAGAAACGGGGTTTGTACATTTAAATGCTCATTAATACGCAAGGTTCTGTTATTAACATAATTGGACCCGAGTATAACTCTAAATACAATTCGTGCCCTATAAAAAGAAGTAAAAATTAACCCTAGTAACTCTAATAAGTAACACCCATAAGTAACCCTTCTGTCTATCATACTTAACTCAATCATGAGGTCTTTAGAGAAAAACCCTCTCATAAACGGAGCCCCTCTTAAAGATACAATTGCAACTCTTATTGCACCTATTCTTACCGGCAACCCTTGTCACAGTCTTCTTAACCCACGAATATCCTGAATTCTTTGGTTTCTATGGATAACACCCCCTGCACCCAAAAACAGCAAAGCTTTAAACACTGCATGAGTCACCAGATGAAAAAACGCCACAGACGGAAGAAGGATTGAAATCGAAAACATTATCAACCTTAGTTGACTTAAAGTCGAGAGTGCAATTACTTTTTTTAGATCAAACGCGAACACTGCACTTGATCCAGCTAGTACCAGAGTAAATAACCTTAAAATTATTAGAACTTGTGTTACATATGGGTTAGAACTGATGATATAGAACGAACGAAGTACAAGATAAACCCCAGCTGTTACCAGTGTTGAAGAGTGCACTAAAGAAGAGACAGGTGTCGGTGCGGCTATGGCAGCTGGCAGTCATGCGCAAAAAGGCATCTGTGCTCTTTTAGTTATCCCTGCAAAAACCACTATAAAACCTAAATTTAGCCATATTTGTACTGGGTGATACCTATAAATTAACCACCCCCCCTCTCTTAGAAAGATAGAAATGCTAATTAGAACAAGAACGTCTCCAATTCGATTAGTTAAAGCTGTCAACATAGCCGCAGATAGTCTTTTGTTATTTTGGTAGTAAGCCACTAATAGAAAAGAAGTGAGGCCTAGCCCATCCCATCCAATTAAAAGTATTACTAGATTAGGCACTAAGATTATAAACACTATAGATAAAACAAATAACCACACCAACCCCATAAACCGGTTGTAGTATAGCTCTTCAGCTATATACCACTTACAATAGGTTGCTACACTCCCTCTGATCACCAAAACTGTCCCAACAAAAATTATCCTTACATTATCTAGTAAGAATCTAAAACTAAAAGACAGACAGTTGCTCTCTCAAACAGGAACTTCAAGTAAGTACGCTCTTCCAAACCTCCTTCCTGTAAAAATGAATAAATACCCAGTTAAGATTAATATAAGCAACCCTAGGTTACCCTTTGATTGTATAAGCTTGTTATTACGAACCATCTCTTAGCAATCTTGATATTAGGTCGTCGCCGCATAATCGCATCACTATGACCAGCAGGGCCAAACAAATGCTAGCTTCACAAACAGCTAAACATAGAATCAATAAAATTAGTCAAAACTGATTTATTAAGAAAACATGTGTTACAAATAGTAAGCCCAGCCTCATTATCTCAAGCCCTACAAACAAACACAATAGGTGTTTATTTATACGAAAGATCACAAAGCAGCCTATACTTATAAGCAAAACCCCTAAGAACTTTATTCAAACCATAGCTTTAAAACGTATAGTTTTCTACGACTTACAAGGCCGTTGCTTCAGCAAAGCTTTTAAAGCTTATCTAACTCCTATGGTCCTCAGTATAGAGACACAATAAGACACAGAAAATGTAACACTGAATACAAGCAATTGCAACTTCAGCAGCTCCAAAGACACCTCCACCTATTAGCAAACCTTTAATACCCCCAACTCCTGTAATTAACCTTCTTCTATTTAACCAACCCACTACCAACTCCCTTCTACATATAGTTAAGATTACTTTACCAGCCCCTAAATTCAACGTTAGCCGCAAGACTAGAGTTAAAGGGCGAAGTATCCCACTAATTAGCTCAACTACTACTATAAAAGGCACAAGGATTAACGGACAACCTGTCGGGACAAGCCTCATCAAACCCTGCTCAAAACTGCACAGTAAGCTAGATAGTACTAAACAGGTCCAAATAGATAAAGCAAAAGAAAATCCAAATACAAACTGACCTCTTACAGGGAAAAAAAAAGGGAAGTTCCCAGACAAATTCAACATTAAAATTATTATAAACAAGCCGCTTATCACCAAAGGAAACCCAGATAACTTTAAACCTTTCCCATTAAGCCGGATTATAGAATAAGTAAAAGACAGTACCAAGCTTCGGAAGGAACTAGTGCTCCCCCTCTTACTGTGTACATCTCTAAATAGCACAGTTATTGGTACTATAGACGAGAGTAACCACAACGGCATAGATAACCAAATTAAGTTGTAGCTGTGAGCATCAAATCTAGAAAATACATCTATTAACATGACTTTAAATTATTGATTACGCGATTTCTTATAAATATAAGTAATACACGTGTTATAGGGATTTGTTCAAACAAATGGAAGTTGACTGTAAACATGCTTTCTCCCGGGATAAAGGTCTCGAGTTCCTGCTCAGTCCATCTCACCGCATAACCCCCCACTAAATACAACCCCTCGTTGACTCACTAAAGCTTCTCAGAGTAGGAACTTGAAATATATCAAAGAGCCAAAAGACACTGCAGACCCATAAGAAGACACCCAATGCCAATGAGCATAAATGTCAGCATAATCTATGTACCGTCGAGGCATACCCCTCAGCCCTAGAAAGTGTTGAGGAAAGAAAGTGGTATTTACACCAAAAAACATTGCTATAAAGTGGGCTTTTCTCCATTTCTTATTAAAGCATACTCCAACAAAGTTAGGCAATCAATGATTCAGGCCACAAAATACTCCGAACACCGCTCCTATACTTAGCACATAGTGGAAATGAGCCACCACATAATAAGTATCATGAAGCGATACGTCCATAGAAGCCCTTGATAATAACACCCCTGTTAAGCCTCCTACGGTGAATAGAAACAAGAACCCCGTACTTCAGTAAGCAGCAGGCTTTATCTTAAATTTCCTTCCTGCTATAGTTGCTAACCACCTGAATACTTTTACCCCTGTAGGGACTGCGATTACTATAGTTGCAGTAGAGAAATAACCTCGAGTATCAACATTAAGCCCTACTGTAAATATATGGTGAGCCCACACCATACAACCTAGCCCTCCAATTCCAATTATTGCATACACCATCCCAATTAACCCGAAAACTGCCTCCTTTCCGGAACAATGCATAATTACTTTTGATATTACACCAAAAGCAGGTAGAATAAGGATGTACACCTCAGGGTGCCCAAAAAATCAGAACAAATGTTGAAACAAGACAGGGTCACCCCCTCCTGCTGGGTCAAAGAATGTTGTGTTAAAATTCCGATCAAACAGAATTATTGTGATACCCCCTCCTAAAACCGGAATAGAAATAATTAGCAATACGGCAGTAACTCTAATCCTTAGGACATAAAGCTCAGCTCGTTCTCCTTTTATCTCTAAAACTGGTATGTTTTTGTTGGTACTAGCAAAATTAATAGCACCCACCAAAGAACTTAACCCAGCTAAATGCAAGGACACAATAAGAACATCTATCCTCGGCCCGCTATGATAAGGGTATACAGACAATGGCGGGTAAATAGTCCATCCAGCACCTACCCCTTTATCCGTTCTAAAAGATAATATAAGTAAATATAGCGCATTAGGAGATAACCAATAACTCAAATTATTTATCCGCGGATAAATTATATCTTTACCACCTACTAATAGGGGAATCAGCCAATTACCAAAAGCTCCGATTAGGATAGGTATTACAGCAAAGAAAATTATTATTAAGGCATGTGTTGTAACAACCACATTATAAAACCAGTCTCTTTTTAAAAATACTGCTCCAGGATGCCCTAACTGTATCCGGATTATCAGGCTTAACCTTGCCCCGAACAAACCTCCTCAGACCCCCCTATATAGATAAAGAGTACCAATATCTTTATGATTTGTTGACCACAACCATCGACGTCACCACGACTCAACTTCCCCGTATCCTCCTATTTCTTCTTTTTTTAGTATTTTTATCATTTTATTTATAATTACTTAGCAAGAACTCACCCAGCTTTACTAACTCTTATAGCCACGTTAGATTTTAGCCTATCAACGTTCTTTCTTCTGTACGCTCTAGTTAGGTAAGCCTTTTCAAACCCTCCGTCAAGGCCTTGTAACCCTTCATTAGTGCTATACCTCCTCGAGAAACACTCTCGGCGTGAAAATCACAAATACACACAGTACACTTCCAACAATAAAAGTAACCCTCTCACAATCGCCTCTCATCAAAATTCGTTTCGCATAAATGCCACTTTTAAATATTAACCCACTCACTCCAAAGAACCTTCACGGTATTCATGATATAGGCCCACAAACAGAATAAGGAGGAACCCCCTTGAAGATAAAATACCCAACACTCTTTTGCCATAGAAAAATATGTAGGCAAAAGGTATCAATAGGACTACCTCCACATCAAACACCACAAACAAAACTGCCACTAAAAAAAATCGAATGGAGAAAGGGCTTCGAGCTCTTCCGATAGGCTCAAACCCACATTCATACGGCCTACATTTCTCTCGGTCCAACCCCCGTTTTTCTCTTAATATTATAAATAACCCTGTAAACAGACAACACACGATACAAACGAATACAACCCTTAAGCCCATAACCATCTTCTAGAAAACTCATAAAAGTGTCTTTAGCTCCCAAAGCCAATATTTTGCTCTAAACTATATCTAGCTAAAAAAGGGTTAACACCGCTAATAGCCCCACAACCTATCGTTCTTAAATTAAACTACTTTTTTTATAAGGAAAAATGGTTCAAGCCATTTATAACAAAGTTAGCAGCCCTATTATGTTAATTAACTTCCTTACTCAAGAATGAAAGCTCAGGCTTAATAATTAGATGCAAACCAATTCTTTTTTTTAAAGTACCATTCTGCAAGAAAGAGGTAATGACTACCTATAGTTATGTTTGAAACAAAATATTTTGACTTAAATTACTTTCTTTAATATACTTTTGTGGTTCTACCCACTCTTTTTGAGCCGAAATCAAAACGCCCCTGGCCTAAAAGCACATTCTAAATAAATCTTACTAAGATCAACGCCCCCCCCATAATGTTTATGCAAATCACCAGGCTCCAAATGGCTTTAACTTCTACCTTATTTTTGTCCACAAGTCTTTTTATTACCATTCTGTAAAAGAAATCAATATAAAATTTTAATCTAATGACTGATCCTATGATGCATGCCACAATTACAGGCCTTCCCCTCATCAAAAATACCAATACTTTTGCTAAGAAACCAAGAAACGGCGGCATCCCTATTAGTATTAACAACCCCATACCGCTAGCAGCCCTACTTAGCTGGCTACCTATTCTTATCTTGTTTATTAACGAGCACCCGTAGAAAAACAGTCCTACCGATAACCTATAGACTGCAAAGTACCCTACGAAAACTACCCTTGATCATGCGAGCCCTAACAACATTCAAGATGTATGCACAAATGAAGAGTAGGCTCTTATTACCCGCACTGAGTTTTGGTTGAGACCTCCCACTGCCCCAATCCCAGCTATCGATACAATCACTACTCAAAGCCTTTTAGAAGGTAAGATTATTGATAGAAAAACAAGGGGGCCACTTTTTTGCCAGGTTAGTATTAACCCCCTTGCTAACCATCTCCTGTTTTTAATAATAGAGGGCACCCACGAGTGTAGAGGAAAAACACCAGACTTTAGCACCGTACCCGCTGTGCTCATCACTAACCCCCTCACTACATGCTGCTCTATTAAGCTTACAAACCCCACTAGTATCAAAATTGACCCCGTTCTTTGTACAACAAAGTATTTTACGCAGGGCTCAGGGCTATAATGCCCATCTGGGTTTATAATCACAAGGAAACCATAAAGATTTAACTCCAAGCCTAACCACACCCCTACTAGCTCTTCTCTTCTGACCCTGAGGATTGTTCCAATTAATATTACCCCTAATCTCACTAATTTTATAGGTCTCACCACAAAACTTACCATTTCAAGTAAAGGTTAATTATAACACTTGAAAATCATAGGTCTTCTGTCCTTCATTAGACTACTTTACCAAGACTAATAAGCGCTTGACATCGCTTTGGTACTTGATTTCAAATCAAAACTTTTTAATTAGTCTATATCACCTATATTTTAAGCTTTCAGATGATCAGGGACCTTGTACCAAGATGGAGCATGCTCTTCTTGAATATAAGCGTACCAAGAAGGTTTGGCATCCGGGTACTTAAATGTGTAAACATCCCCATCCCATATCTTAAACCATCACATATATAATCATCCTCCAAACCACACATACACTAAGCACCACAATGCCACTCATACCACATCTACAAAATGTCAGTACCAAATACAAGCCTCAAACCCGAAGTGTCGTTGACTAGAAAACTCCCCGCGTCATAGTCGAACTAACCTTACCATTAACCAAATAGTCCCTACGACAACATGTATCCCGTGGAATCCAGTTAATAAGTAAAAAACCCTACCATAAACCCTATCTGCAATAGTATAGGAGTTTCAATAATATTCCCGCAGTTGTACCAAGAAAAACACAGTCCCGCATACGATTGTCACCACTAAACCGATGAATGGCCCTACGTCGTAATCCTTCAAGCGCATCCTCTTATGGGCTTGAGTTACAAACAGCCCTCTTCTAATTAGAAGACCTGTCTCAAACAGACTAGTAGATGACGGGTTTGGCGTACGAATTCCAGGAGGAGGCCACCGCATTCCTAGCTCACACGAGGGCCTTAAAGCATTATGGAAAAAAGTCCAGAAAAAAGTGAAGAAAAATATCACTTCAGACAGAATAAACAAGGCAACGCCATCTCGAAATCTTTTGATTACAAAACGAGTGTGAAACCCAATGTCTCCTTCACGAATTAAATCGCGTCACCATCTAAAAGTTCTCAGTAATATGCAAACCAGACTCATACCTATTAATAAAAATCTGGGAGTTCGATGCAGTCACAAAATTAACCCTACCGCTATTCCGTTAGCCGAAATAGCCACAAAAAATGGCCACGGACTTGGGCCTGGTACATAGTAACGAGAATAAGGATTACGATTCATTAATTAAGGTATGAATATAAACAAGAAATTTAACGGCACCCAATGAGACAACAGGACGAACACATCACAGAGTCTTCTTAAATTCAGCGACTCCCTATGTATAAGCCCTTTTCCGTGTGAGCACCTCCCATATAAGTATAATCTAAAGCAAGCCCTAATGAACCTCATCAACCCCAGGATAAATAAAAAGGCCCCCCTTATTCACCCGCCGACGCCGAAAACGAGGATTTCCCCGAATAGATTTAGACTAGGTGGGGCTGCCATGTTCCTTGATCTTAGGAGAAAACACATCAACACTAATACAGGGCAAAAAAGTAACCCACCTTTGTTTATTACTAGTAAGCGCGAGTGACTCATCTTGTAAATAGCATTTACGTACCTAAATAAACCTGACGAACATAACCCGTGGCCAACCATAATAATAATAGCCCCTATCACCCCTAATAGCGTGTTGCTTAGCACTCCTAATAGAACTAGACTTATATGAGCTACGGACGAGTATGCCACCAAGCATTTTAGGTCTACTTGCCGTACACAAGCCAGTCCGGCGTAGAAGCCCCCTGCCAAGTTTACCCTTAGTAGCAACACAAAAAACACTCTTCTAAGCCTGACTTGTATTACTAATATAAACCGAAGTAGGCCATATCCTCCTAATTTTAGTACTACCCCAGCCAGCAGCATTGAACCTGCCACAGGGGCCTCTACATGGGCCTTAGGTAGCCACAAATGGAACGGGTATATTGGTAACTTAATTAGAAACCCTAAAATGTATAGCCATCACAGTCTTATTGCCCTTTTTTTTACTAATCTTCCCACAGATCTCATCCTTCTTCTTATCCCTCTAAGGTAAAGCTCTCTTACTCCCCATAGAAAAAAAAGCGACCCAAATACAGTATAAATCACTATATAGCCTCCTGCCTGTAGACGCTCTGGTTGATAGCCCCAGCCTACGATTAACAGTAACAAAGGCGCTAACACACTTTCGAAAAAAAAAAAAAAAAAAAAGAACCTCCTCACCCTAAACCTTATCACTAAAATAAGACTAATTCTGATAACCATTAAGTTAAATCTTGCTTTCCGGGAGACTTTAGCTCTACTTAAATAAGAAAGAATTGCGACAAATAATGTCAATGTGATCATCAACCCCATCACGAAGTCCGTCGAGTATAGCCCATTTAATTCTACCCCTCCTGTCGCAACTCTTGCGGCTCCTATACTCAAAATTGTTAAAACACTTAACCCAATAATACTCACATTCAGGTTTTTTATAATAATTAATGCAATAAGCCTAATTGCTAACCTTTTAACCATAAGTAAGACAGACATTATCTGACACATTCAGTGTAAATGAATTATACTGGTTTATATTATCTTACATACACCCCCACTAAGACTACTACACACACACTAGCCGTAAGTATAACACATAAAAGGACAGTTCAACATAAGTTTATTAGCTTGTCATAACGTAAGCGTGGTAAAGAAGCACGAACAACTACAAAGAAAATTGCGAACACCATTATGAAAAACCCAACTAACGCTTCATTTCCTCCGAAGAATATCGCCGCCCTTATTACTCTTCTAAGGAGAATTCTAGAGTACTCAGCAATAAATATAACTGCAAAACCCCCTCCTCTGTACTCCACGTTATAACCCGACACTAACTCCGACTCTCCTTCCACAAAGTCAAACGGTGCCCGATTAGTCTCAGCTAGTATACACAACATTCAAACAAGTATAACTACGCACAAAGGAAGAAAGAAAAAAAATAACCTTTGTTGAAACACTCTAATTTCTTGAAACATAAACACGCCTGAACACAGCACTACACAAAAAAAAATAAACCCTATAGGGATTTCATAAGAAATTCTTTGCGCCATCGCACGGACTGCACCTAGTAAGGAGTATTTGGAGTTAGATGCCCATCCAGACATTATTACCCCATAAACGCTAACCCTAGTAATAACTATAAACAAAATCACCCCAAAAACATAAAACACTTCAGCTGACTTATAGGGGTATAAAAGCCACCCTAATAAGCTAATAGCTAGTATTAGTGCAGGAGCCAGAATAAATGGCCCTACATTAGCACGCGTGGGCACGATAAACTCTTTACATAATAGCTTACCTGCATCACTAAAAGGCTGCAAGATCCCCATGTAACTTACCTTGGACGGGCCTTTTCGGATCATGATGATGGCCAGAATCTTACGCTCCAATAAGGTGTAAAACCCTACAGCAAGAAGGACACCTACGAAAGGGATAATACTTACAATTACTGCCACTCAATCCACCAGTACAACCTTAGCTGGGTCCAAGGGGGTGAAAGAGTCCGCCAACACTTGATAAGGCCTCAATAGAATATAGGTACCAAAAATAACACCTCCTTTTCTAAATACCTTAAATAAACACTCAACATTACTCATAGTAAGACTCGCTTTAGCACTGTGATTCACACACAAACAAGAATATGATCTTATAAGACGAGCTTAAATCGTATGCATTATGTCTGCCAGCTTGTGTGTATGAAAGCAAGTATAGATACTTATAAATTGATCCTAAATCAAGCGCATTAACTCTGCCAGCTTTCATGAAGATAAAGGCCATTACGCGTGGCGCCTTAGGGGCATGAGCCCTATATCCTAATATTAGACCACTTTACCACTAAAAGCTACTTGCGCATTATACAAGTTCATTAAATTAAAAGTTTAACGCTTCTTCAAAGCTTTAGCTTACTTCTAATTAAGAGCTTCCAACCATATAACAAAATATTTCTCAGGAATAAATTCAATCACAATTGGTATAAACCTGGGGTTTACTCCACAAATTTCAGAGCACTGCCCATAAATAATACTACACTGAGATGCTTTTATCGGAAGCCGATTGATTCGGCCCGGAATAGCATCTACTTTGATTAATAATTTAGGAAGCGCAAACGAATGTAGCACGTCAGAACTCCTTACAAAAGCAGTTATTTGTACATCTGCAGGAGCAACCATCCGATTGTCAACATCCAGCAAGCGGTACCCCCCTTTCCTAAATGTCTCCTGTTGGTCTTCTATGTATGAGTCAATTGTATAACACGAAATTCTCTCCGCGCTTTCCCTAGAACTTGGGGTATCTAAATTGCGGCAGAACTCATAAGATCAGTATCATTGCTTTCCAATTGCTTTGAAATTTCAACGTGGACGCTTTACTTCTTCCATATAATACAAATTAATCATCGAAGGGAACCACAGCCCTACTAACATCAACATCGGCACAATAGTTCATCAAAACTCCAATCGTTGGCGATTTAAAAAATGACGGTAAGAAAATTTAGTAAACAGGATCACGCACCCTATATACATAACAAAGACTAATACGGCCACTGCTACTATCATCACAAATCCATGATACCGAAATAGGTCCTTCCCCAATTCCCCATGGACAATATCACCAAAATATCGACTCCCATAAAAAGACATATCTATATTTTACTACACTTATTAGCCCACTCACGTGCACTATTTTCGCGATTTACTAACTTTAGTAGCTTAAAATAAGCCAAAAACTTAAATCATTTCAAATCTACAGGACGGCTTACACAAAATTTAGGGTATTCAAGTAATTTATCTCACACCCATAAAGAAAGGGGGTTCAACAATAAACTAGAGAAATAAATAACTGAAAGACACTGCCCCAAAATGATATAAGGTTCACGCACTGGACGAGCACCAATTCATGTTAGGCTAATAAACCTTCCAACCAACACCCAAAACACTACTTGATTCAATGGGTAGAAGCATAAACTTCGGTACTTACCTGTATGAAGCGTAGGAATTAAGTATAGCACTACGATTGAAAGGAACATAACATATACTCCCCCTGCTTTATGGGGAATTGAACGGAGAATTGCATAGGCAAATATAAAGTACCATTCAGGCTGAACGTGAATAGGCGTTTTTATAGGGTTAGCAGGCCAATAGTTTAGATGATTCCCTAGAAGCTCAGGGTCTACGCACACTAAATACATAAAAAAGAACCTAAAGCAAACATAACCAAAGAGGTCCTTAATAGTATAGAAAGGATGAAAAGGCACACATATAGTGCCCCTTTCAATTCCTAAAGGGTTATTACTACCCTTCTCATGTAAAAAAAATAAGTGCAAAAAAACAACCGCCACTATTACAAACGGTAAAAGGAAGTGAAGTGTGTAAAACCGCTTTAACGTTGCATTACACACAGTCCACCCCCCTCATACGTAGCGAAGTATCCTTTCACCTACCACAGGGATTACTCTAAGTATATTAGTGATTACAGTAGCCCCCCAGTACGATATCTGCCCCCAAGGCAGAGTATAGCCGAGAAAAGCCTCAGCCATAGTCAACAAGAACAGGTGTACCCCAAAGTACCACACGGTCTTATCCAAATAAGACCCATAGTACAACCCACGAGCAATGTGAGCATAAATGCAGATAAAGAACATAGAAGACCCATTTGCATGGATATTGCGCAATATTCACCCCTTTTCCACATTACGCATAATGTGGACTACAGAGTCAAATGCCATGTCTTCATGAGCAGTGTAGTGGGCTGATAATAAAAGACCCCTCAAAAGTTGGATAACCAGACACAAGCCTAGTATAGAGCCAAACCTTCACCAGGCGTTTAAGTTTACAGGACAAGGCAAATCATAGAATCTATCATTCATAATCTTTACCAGTTTATTTGTGCTTCGTCACGGACCAACCCTTTTAGGCGCGTTAGTGTTATATGCAGTATTGTTACCAACCATCTCATAAGAAAGGCTTACGCCTTGTTTATGAGTTTACAGCTCACCACCTATTCCTCGGCCATCCTATGGTCTTTTTTTTTGTATATATAGCTATACGTCCCTTACACACCACATTTTTTTTTCCTACGCGTAGGCCTATATTTTCCCTTTTCCCCCCCTCCGGTCAGCCCCCCCAGGCATTAGGGGGTTACTTTTTTTTTTTCCCTTTTTTGTTAGCCTTTATTAGTTATTTCTTTAAACAACCGATAATTTACGCTTTGGGAATTTTTTTTAACCTTGATTTATATATATATTCTGATTTTAAGATAGATATAGTCTAGTTTTCAAACCCAGGTAAGTCACGTGAGCAACCAGAATTAAGTCAAACGAGAAAAATTAGACCTTTCCAAATCCCATTTTACAGTTTACAATTTACCATAAAAATTCGATAACTCTAGGATTTGAGGCTTTAAATTTCCGCTTGTTTTTTTACTAATTAGGTTAAGTCTCACATGACTCTGACAAATGCTTATCAGCTGTAAAGCTTGCAGCTTTATATTTACAGGCTATAGAGCATAATCTAAAACGAGGTTAATTAAATGTTTGCAGCCGCATAGGACCAATTTTAAGATAAAATATAGTAAAGCCTAGCAAACACTATTTAAGTGTAATTTTGCTTAGCTGATAAATTATCTTAATAAAGTACGATTATTAGCGCACCAGCAACCTTTAGACCTGGGCATTAACAATCACTAAACCTTTCTTTGCCAGCATTAATGGCACCACTAGCTTCGCTAATTAGCACACCTCTCTGCTCGACCGGCTCGAAACCGCTAGATACAACTTCAGGCTCCGCGACAGCCCTTTCTCTTTCTTCAACTGAACTACAACCTACTTCTTCTAACGGAAGGGCATAGCCGTCTCCAGCGTACCGCCCCGCCCCCTCCGCATTATCAGGAGCGGCTTCGGCGCCCGCATTTACAGCTGTGTCTCCACCACCCCATACAGCTTCAGGAGTAACACGTGCTTGGGCACCGTCACCTTCTCCTCCCTGGCATAAGCCCCCATCTCCTGCATCTATTCCAAACATGAAATTTTTATGTGAAAGAAAAGTATCTCACACTCCCCTCAACAGCAGGTCTTTTTTTACTAAAAAGCCTGCTTTAAACCAGCTACATAGGACTTCTCTAAAATCTACCACACTTAACAACCTATCACCAAACAATATGCTCATTTACATAAAAGG